TTTTTTTTTCAATTTCTATCGAATCCATTTGTTTTTCTGGCTCGGCTGGGTGGGATAGCCGAGCCATTCCCCCCCCTTTTTTTTTCGTAATAATTACTTTTTTTCGTAATATTAATATTCTATTACGATTTTCAAAATTTGAACTTAAGAAGAAAAGCCAATAAAGAAAGAAAAAAAATTCATCGATCAAAAGAAAAAAAGGAGAGAGAGGGATTCGAACCCTCGATAGTTCTTTGTTTCGAACCATACCGGTTTTCAAGACCGGAGCTATCAACCACTCAGCCATCTCTCCAAGAGATAATTTCTATTTTATTCTACCGAATAGAACATGGCCATATGAGTTGATACTATCATGTATAGAAAGATATTGTGTGTGAATCTATAGGTCGATCTATCTGTATATATAGATAGATGAGATGCATGATCTAGCATGCCCATTTGTGAACAGGAAGTCAAAAAAATCACCTTCGATTTCATGTCCAAATAAAAGTGGTAAAGGGGTTGGAAATAAGTCATATAGAATCAATGGATTCATGGTAAAATCCCTCTATGTGGGTGGTACTTTATTCAAATTGTTTGTTTGGTCGATATGATAGAGGGATTAAAGGGTATAGTTCTTTTGTTGATAGCTTGGAGGATTAGAAACATGACTATTGCTTTCCAATTGGCTGTTTTTGCATTAATTGCTACTTCGTCAATCTTATTGATTAGCGTACCTGTTGTATTCGCTTCTCCTGATGGTTGGTTGAGTAATAAAAATATTGTATTTTCTGGTACATCATTATGGATCGGATTAGTTTTTCTGGTGGGTATCCTTAATTCTCTTATTTCTTGAATCTATTCATTCCAGATCCAAAAACGACCCCTTCCACGAATTTTTCGGATTGTGAGATACATTAAAATTCAATAAAAAATATAAGTATAAGTCCCCCCAAAAATGCAAATAAATTGGAGGGGGGGGCTCATTAGTCAAACTTCTGTAATCTGTAACTTAAATAAATAGAACTTGAATGATGAATGAAATAAAATATTAAAAAAAAAAAGAAAAATGGATTCAAAAAAAATCTGTATTCAACTGTATTCAAATATATAATACAAATATATAATATTTGTATTATATATTTAGATATACTAAATTCAAATTTTCAAATATTTAGATATATTAAATTGAAATAAATAAAATAGAAATAGAATTTGAATTATTTGAATCTTAATATATGTTAATATAATTAACAAATTATTAATATATTAATTTGTTAATTTATTGATGGAATTTGAAAAAAATTGCCCTCAAAAGAGTATCTGATCTAGCTCTGACCAAATATTATCCAGACCTTTTGTATCAAGAACGAACAATGCGGATATAGTTGAATGGTAAAATTTCTCTTTGCCAAGGAGAAGACGCGGGTTCGATTCCCGCTATCCGCCCAGGGTAATGTATTTAAAAAGATAAAGGATTCGTTCTAGTTGACTGTAATATAATAAATACCTCCCACTCTAAAGCAAAAAGCAAAGTCTTAATTAATTAATTACTAGTTAATAGTAATAGAATCTATTTACTAGTAATAGAATAAAAATAAAGATAGAATAAAAATATAGAATAAAGTCTCATTTTTTTTTGAAAAAAAAAAAATGGTGCGGGAAGGGGATTTGAACCCCTGACCTCAAGGTTATGAGCCTTGCGAGCTACCAGACTGCTCTATCCCGCGATGAAAGGAAACCCTAGAAACGAAACTAATGAACAAACAAGAATTGAATGCGCCCCTCTTCCATACCTGTAGAAATAGTATAGCCTATTTCTACAGAATAGTCAAGGGGCCCCTCTATGATCTACGATCATCGAACGAAATAGAAAAATGAAGTGACATTTTAATCCTTACCAACTTGATCTTGTTGCCCCCGGCAACAAACATGTCTGAACCATTTCACGAAGTATGTGTCCGGATAGTCCAAAATCTCTATAGTTAGCTCTCGCTCTTCCAGTAGAAAAGCAACGTCGACGAAGACGTGTAGGTGCACTATTACGCGGTAAGGATTGTAACTTTCCACGAATTTCCCATTTATCACTCAAGGACGGAACCTTGCTTATTTCTTTCTTTGAGGATCGGCGAATCAAATGATATTTTTGTTCCAATTTTTGCCTCTTCTTCTCCCTATGAATCAAACTTTTCTTTGCCATAATGGTTCAGTTATTATTATTATCAATGGTACAAGTCGGATCCTAGATGTAGAAATAGAAATCGAAGGGGGTATACCCCCTTCCCCATCGAAAGATATGATATTCTCGCGGATACGGCATATAACATAAAGTAAAGAATTAACCAAATTTGCCCGATGTAGAGGCAATCAAGAAAGCCGCATAAGTGAATATATAACCTACAGAAAAGTGGGCTAATCCAACCAATCTTGCTTGCACAATGGAAAGAGCCACTGGCTTATCTCTCCATCGAATCAAATTAGCCAAAGGTGTGCGTTCATGAGCCCATGCTAAAGTTTCAAT